TGGGATCTGATACTACACCGCTGCTTAATTCCTTAGTGGATCGGCTCTATTACATAAGCAGATTCCTAAATTTTGCCCCATATTATGGGATAAGTAAGCAGTTTTTTTTAGTTGTATCGACCCAGTCGCTCACTAATGGATCTTTACGGTGCTTTCTCTATCAATTTGGGAACTTTATCCATAGAGTAGTAGTATAGGCCATACTTTCTTCCTATTTTGATTCTCGTGAAGTGTCCTTCCTTCCTACAGCTGATAGGGCAAAATCGTTGTTTTGACGATCCCTATGTAGAAAGCCCTTTTTCTAGTATTTACTAGAAAATTTGATCCTTTCTTTTTTTTTCTTCTTTCTATAGTGGAGATAGTCGCACGTAATGACAGATCACGGCCATATTATTAAAAGCTTGCGGTAAGAAGGGGTTTCGTTCTAGTGCCCGGAAATAATATTCCAAAGCCTTTGTATGCTCTCCATTGCTTGTGTGTATAAGGCCTATATTATAGAGTATATAACTTCGATCATAGGGATCAATTTCTAGTCGCGTAGCTTCATAATAATTCTGCAAAGCTTCCGCATAATTTCCTTCGGATTGAGCCAACATCCGTTACGGTCGTTCATTCTATTCAAAAAATCTCCGTTCCAAAACCGTACATGAGGTTTTCATCTCATACGGCTCCTCCCTTCTGTACATAGTACTAAGCGAAATAATCTATAGAATAAAAATAGAATTAGTCCCATCTTATTATGAACCGAAAGGGGCTGGTATTTTTCCAAGAAATCTCTAGCCAACCTTCCCGCAAGAGGTTTTTCTTAACACCAATGAATTCTATTAATGCTAGAGGAAAACGATAGCTCCAAGAATTTCTTTGTTCTCAACGCCTCCTATTTAGAGGAATTAGCCACTTCAACGATCTTTGATGGTTATAGGGGTATCCAAAGTACAAACCTGATGGTTGTTTGTTATCCCAACCATTCTTCCCAGCCCTGATACCGATCAGGAAAGGGCTAATTTCTAACAAAGTTTTTCTCTTGTTGATTCCTATTTCTAGGTGTAGTGCTTTTCTCCCCTATGCTGCCTATTGGTACTAGTAGAGTAGGATTGGCCTGTAATACAGAACCTATCCTGTAGGTGTAACCTTTCGCTCAATACTCAAATCTACAATTGAAGCATCTGAGGCCGCATCAATCGAGGATACACGACAGAAGGAATTGTTAGTTCACCTCACCTTCCCCAAGCGTGGGTTTCCTTTACTAATTTTGTTCTCTCTATGCGAACCCCCTCTCTTTCTCGTAAGACTGAGGTGTAGGTAGGGCTAAAAAAAAACAAAAAAAAAGAGTCAAATCGCACCATCTCTATAATAAGTAAATGCCCTTTTTTCCCCTGAGGTTGTCGGAATTATTCGCAATAAAATATTGGCTACAATTGAAGAGGTCTTATCAATGAAATTTCCATTTATACGGGATCTAGGCATAATTCCCAACCCATTCTATATAGAATTGTTTTCATTTCTTCACAAAATAACATAAAAACAAACACATTCGATTCTTATAAATCGATCGATCCATATGCTCTAAATGGATAAGAGAGGTATGGATTTTCCGCTCAGCTCAAATTATCTCCTTTTCCTTCTGTTTGGACAAGAAGAGATATGAAATATTTGACTAAGATTGGATTTCATTCCACTTTTCTATTTCTCAACAATAACTTCTCTCATCAGCTATTTCGCGTTTTCAAAGTCATTAATTGTCTCATACCCTTTTTTAGATTTCGATTGTATGGCGTAGCGTACCTTATGCAAACAGAATTCTAGGGTTCCTCTATTTTATTATGGAATAAGAAGAATTCTTCCATTCTCTTTTTCTTTGGTTTGGGGAAAACCCAAACTAAAACTTTTCGAGGGAGCGGAATTCCTAGTAAAAAAATCCTGGATCCTTCCACTTAGATGAAAAGGAATTTTTCCAATAGAACCATGGAACCCCCGAGCCGTTGTGGTTGTACCTGTACTGCAGGAATAGGAAAACTCGCTATTCACTTAGTTTATTTTCCATAATAAGATTATGTAGGAGAGATGGCCGAGCGGTTCAAGGCGTAGCATTGGAACTGCTATGTAGACTTTTGTTTACCGAGGGTTCGAATCCCTCTCTTTCCGTTTCTCTTAATTGATCAACGTTAACGATCACAATGTATCAAATCAAATAACAATTTATTCCAGCAATAATACCTTTATTTACTAGAAATTTTTTCTAGTAAATTACTGTGGTATGTAAAATACACATAGAGGAAAGAACAAAAAAGAAAAAAGGATCCTAGGGTTAATCCATTTATGCTAGTTGAATGGGAAAATACGAATTAAGGGCCTTAGGTCGATTTAGTTCGGGGAAAGGGGAAGGGGAAGAAAATTCTATGAACTTTTCCTTTTTTCGTTAAGTTCAAGTCTGACGAGAGTAATATTCTACAACTAACAACTCATTTATTTTGAGACCGACCCACTTCCTATCTAGGATTTTTTTAACTAGTCCTTTATATTGCAATGTGTCAATCGTCAAATGCTTTGGCAATTTCCCCGGGTCGGATGAAGCAATAGAATTTTGAATCAGACGTTTTGATCTTTGGTTATCCTTCGTAGTAATAATATCTCGGGGTTTGCAACGAAAACTTGGTATATCGACTATACGACCATTAACTAAAATATGTCTATGGTTAACTAATTGCCGGGCCCCAGGAATGGTTGAAGCCATACCCAATCGAAAAAGGATATTATCCAAACGCATTTCAAGTAATTGTAGTAAAACCTGACCTGTTGACCTTTTTGCTTTTCCAGCGATATGTACATATCTAAGTAATTGTCGTTCTGTCAGACCATAATGAAAACGCAATTTCTGTTTTTCTTGAAGACGAATACGATATTGCTCTTTTTTCCCAGAATGGAATTTCTTTTTCAGATTACTTCCGGATTTAGGTGTTTTTCTAGTGAGTCCTGGTAAAGCTCCCAGACGGCGTATTTTTTTTAAACGAGGTCCTCGATAACGGGACATGAAGACTCCTTGTTTATTTTATTGAAATTTCATTTTACACAATTAATTTCATTGTATTTACATTACAGAATACATCAAAATTAAAACTGAATTAAACTAAAGGATAAACAGAGTAAAATCTACTAAAGTACCACAAAAAATGGAATTTCATCAACATCTGGATTTTTTGTATATATATTATTTATTTTATTGTTTTGTATCTAGCAAAATTGTAAGGTAGAACCACATAATAGATCCTGGATTCTCCATTTAATTCGGAGAAAAAGAGAGATTCTTGTTCATGGAACATCGATATAGAAAAAAGCCGACTATCGGATTTGAACCGATGACCCTCGCATTACAAATGCGATGCTCTAACCTCTGAGCTAAGTGGGCTTACATAACAGAAATAGTGTAACAAATAGAAATATGTATAGTATAGGAAATCCGTAAAATGTCAGATCTTAATTATTAATCTTAGCTATTAACTAGTTCGAAATTGGAAGTTCTACTTAGAAAAAAATACTAGAACTTCATAAAGATAAAGTTAACTTGATATGCTTAACTGGAGGATATCCTTAAATAGGATTATAGAAATTTTTGAACTTTCTTTTTATTTCTCTAATTCACAAATTGATTTTTCTAATAGAATAGAATCTATTCCAATTTCTATATTGAATTTGATTTCAGATATTTTCAATTTGATATGGCTCGGATGAGTAATCTAATACATAGAAAAGAATAATATATATGATGAAAGATATAATAAAGAGAAAATGCGAATTTCTTGGCATTTTCATTCGATCATTATAGACATTTTTTGAGATATTTTGTTTTTTTTGTTATTTCTTAATAATTTAATGATTAATATTTCACTAAGGAGAACATAGAATCATAGCAAATGAAATTGCTAATTCTGATTAGAAAAAAAAGAATGAATATCAAGCGTTATAGTATGATTTTGAATACTCTAAAAAAGAAAGGCGGGGGGGGTGGGGGAGAGAAAAACTTTGGGATATATTGATTCGGATTGAATTGCAAATACATCAACGATAGAATCAATTCAATTCTGAATTGCAATAAGCAGGGTCTGTCAAATAGAGACGAACTGCTAGACTACGTCGAGTAATGAATTCAACGATTCCAAAAAAAACTAAGAGATGGATGAAATTACACAAGGAATCCAGGTCTCAATCAAAGAAAAGGAAAATGGGGATATGGCGAAATCGGTAGACGCTACGGACTTGATTGTATTGAGCCTTGGTATGGAAACCTGCTAAGTGGTAACTTCCAAATTCAGAGAAACCCTGGAATTAAAAAAGGGCAATCCTGAGCCAAATCCGTGTTTTGAGAAAACAAGTGGTTCTCGAACTAGAATCCAAAGGAAAAGGATAGGTGCAGAGACTCAATGGAAGCTGTTCTAACGAATCGAGTTGATTACGTTGTGTTGGTAGTGGAACTCTCTCTAAATTTAGAGAAAGTAAGGGCTTTATACATCTAATACACACGTATAGATACTGACATAGCAAACGATTAATCACGGAACCCATATCATAATATAGGTTCTTTATTCTTTTTTAGAATGAAATTAGGAATGATTATGAAATAGAAAATTCTGAATTTTTTTAGAATTATTGTGAACCCATTCCAATCGAATATTGAGTAATCAAATCCTTCAATTCATAGTTTTCGAGATCTTTTAAAAAGTGGATTAATCGGACGAGGATAAAGAGAGAGTCCCATTCTACATGTCAATACTGACAACAATGAAATTTCTAGTAAAAGGAAAATCCGTCGACTTTATAAGTTGTGAGGGTTCAAGTCCCTCTATCCCCAAACCCTCTTTTATTCACTAACTATAGTATTTATCCTCTTTTTTTCTTTTTATCAATGGGTTTAAGATTCATTAGCTTTCTCATTCTACTCTTTCACAAAGGAGTGCGAAGAGAACTCAATGGATCTTATGCTGCTATTCATTGAATAGATTTCT